AATCCGAGGGCTTTTTTTTTAGTAAATGAAAATTTCAAATGACTTTTCATCGAATGACTATTCATCTATTTTTTTTTCATAAAAATAGGGGGCAAGAAAGCTCTATGGAAAAATGGTGGGTTAATTCGATGTTGTCTAAGGAGGAGTTCGAACATAGGTGTGGGCTAAGTAAATCGATGGGCAGTCTTGATCCTATTGACAATACCAGTAGCAGTGAAAATACGAGTCTAAATTATACAGAAAAAAACATTCATAGTTGGAGTAAAGGTTCTAGTTACAAGAATTTTGATCTTTTATTCGGTATCGGGGACATTCGGAATTTCATCTCTGATGATACTTTTTTAGTTAGGGATAGTAAGGGGGAAACTTATTCCATTTATTTTGATATTGAAAATCAGATTGTTGAGATTGAAAATGATCATTCTTTTTGGAGTTCACTCCAAAAAAATGTTTCTAATTATTGGAATTCTAGTTATGGGAATGGATCGAAAAGTAACGATACCCATTATGATCTTTACATGTACGATACTCAATCTAGTTTGAATAATCACATTAATAGTTGTATTGACAGTTATCTTCATTCTCAAATGCGTATTGATAATTCTGTTTTAAGTGATAGTGACAATTACAGCGATAATTACATTTTTGATGAAAGTCAGACTCCCACTAAGACAAATGGTAGGGATAAGAATCTTGAGTTCACTAAAAAATACAGGAATTTATGGATTCAATGTGAAAATTGTTATGAATTAAATTATAAGAAATTGTTGAAGTCAAAAATGAACATTTGTGATGAATGCGGATATCATTTGAAAATGAGTAGTTCAGAGAGAATCGAACTATCGATTGATCCAGGTACTTGGGATCCTATGGATGAAGACATGGTCTCAACGGATCCCATTGAATTTCATTCGGAGGAGGAACCCTATAAAGATCGTATTAATTCTTATCAAAAAGAGACAGGGTTAACCGAAGCCATTCAAACAGGTATAGGTCAACTAAATGGCATTCCTGTAGCAATAGGGGTTATGGATTTTCAGTTTATGGGAGGTAGTATGGGGTCCGTAGTAGGAGAGAAAATCACTCGTTTGATTGAGTATGCTACTAAAAAAAATCTACCCCTTATTATAGTGTGTGCTTCCGGCGGGGCACGCATGCAAGAAGGAAGTTTGAGCTTGATGCAAATGGCTAAAATTTCGTCGGTTTTATTTGATTATCAATCAAATAAAAGGCTATTCTATGTATCAATTCTTACATCCCCTACTACTGGGGGGGTGACAGCTAGTTTTGGTATGTTGGGAGATATCATTATTTCCGAACCCAATGCCTACATTGCATTTGCGGGTAAAAGAGTAATTGAAGAAACATTGAATACGACAGTACCTGAAGGTTCACAAGAAGCTGAATATTTATTCGATAAGGGTTTATTTGATCCAATTGTACCACGTAATCCTTTAAAAGGCGTTCTAAGTGAGTTATTTCAGTTGCACGCTTTCTTGCCTTTAAATCAAAATTCGATTGAGCAGTAAGGTCAATTATTTATTTGTGGCAAAAAAAGTAGTTAGTTATCGTAATCAATCAAAGTCCAAATGATAAAGAATCAATCATAATAGAATAATGGGGATGGGGTTTTCGCGGTTGCCATACTAATTCTATAACTATATAGAATATAAAGAATCAAAAGTTGCAGATAAATTTTTTTATTTGATTTCATATCCTGATTACTAATCAGAGAACCTATATTCTATCAACATTCTTACTTCTGTAAATTGAAAATATGGCAAAGAAAACGAATTTTATCTTCCTTTCTTACATCTGGAAAATTCGAAAAAAATAGCCTTTTGCATCTTAATATATTTCTTGTCGAAGACTTTCCATTTTGACTAACAAGAGAATATCTCTTGAATCAAATTATAACGAATCTTTCGGGACTTTGTAAGCAACTCTTTCTTTATTGATATTGAATTAAAAGACAAGAGCAAAAGAAAAGATGAAGAATAAAAAAGTTGATTATCAAACATATATTTTTTTGTGTCGAAGGCGAATTCAGTTCATTTAGTTAGTTCTACATTTCTTGAACTTAGTATATACTATACTCACTTCGATATAATTAGTATAATTATATAGAATTCAGTTCAGATAATTTTCGAACAATATAACAAACAGGTACAAATAGTAAATCGAGGTACCCATTCTATGACAGATATAAACTTTCCCTCTATTTTTGTTCCTTTCGTAGGCCTAGTATTTCCGGCAATTGCAATGGCTTCTTTATTTCTTCATGTTCAAAAAAACAAGATTGTTTAGGCCGGATGGTGAGGCCAAATCACATTTTTTCAAGACTTAGACTTGATTGAGTCATAACACAGATATCTATTTTTTGGAAAGTGGAATATGGTATAATGCATGATTTCTTTCGAACATAAGTGCAAGACATGCGAAACCTGATATAGGGGTAAATTCTTTTTTACTATTTTCAAATCAATAGATCAAGACGGGTCGGTCCATGTTTCAAATAGAAAGTCGATGCTTGTAGATATCTAGGGCGGGGTCATATGAAGGGGACGTTCTTATTTTCGATCGAACTTTTTTTATTAATTACCCCGACAGGTTCACATTAGAATAGTGCTAGTTGATGAGAGTTACTTAAGAAACAAAATAGCGTTAAGTTTAAGTAAAGTATAAGTGAAATTCATTTTGGTTATTCTATCAATTCAATTAAGTAAAATTAAATGCAACTAGATTAGTATGAATTGGCGATCAGAACGTATATGGATAGAACTTATAAGGGGGTCTCGAAAAACAAGTAATTTCTGCTGGGCCTTTATCCTTTTTTTAGGTTCATTAGGATTTTTATTAGTTGGAACTTCCAGCTATCTTGGTAGGAATTTGATATCTTTATTTCCCTCTCAACAAATAATTTTTTTCCCACAGGGGATCGTGATGTCTTTCTATGGGATCGCAGGTCTCTTTATTAGTTCCTATTTGTGGTGCACAATTTCGTGGAATGTAGGTAGTGGTTATGATCTATTCGATAAAAAAGAAGGAATAGTGTGTATTTTTCGTTGGGGATTTCCGGGAAAAAATCGTCGCATCTCCCTCCGATTCCTTATAAATGATATTCAATCTATCAGAATAGAACTTAAAGAGGGTATTTATCCTCGTCGTGTCCTTTATCTAGAAATCAGAGGCCAGGGAGCCGTTCCTTTGACTCGTACTGATGAGAATTTGACTCCACGAGAAATGGAACAAAAAGCTGCTGAATTAGCCTATTTCTTGCGCGTACCGATTGAAGTATTTTGAAATGAACCGAACAATGAATGTTTTCTGATTCTCGGCTGGGGGTAGAAAATACTCTACAATCCCCTTTTGTATAACTTTATCTATGGTATAACTTAACGAAATTTTCGTCAGAACATCCCTTCGAGTCGAGTCAAAGCAAACGTATATTATATGGAACATAAAAAAGGGGGGTTGCTTTTGTCGGCAAAAACGAGATTTTATGTGTATGGAAATCCACTTGACGCAATTCATTAGCACCAAATCGAAATAAGGATAGATTCATCCCAAAACATTTTGAAATAAAGAAAATTTTTGATTTGAGTTTCAATATTTTGAATTGATAGGTTAGAGACAAATAGCTCATGTAAATTAATTATCTTTCTTGATGTGTCGTTTTCTCCCCTCTTTCGTTCTCTTCTCTTTAATGAATGACCCGACGTTTTGATTATCACATTCAGAAAATTATCTCAATTCTTTTTGTGCTATGGTAGTCAGCGAATTTTTTTGCAATATTTGGAGAGTTTTTTGTCTCGAAATCCGAATTCCTTAACGAAAACTAAAGTGGGTTTTCGGGGAGTCATCTAAAGGAAGGAATTGCTTCGAATTTGACCAATTGAAATAGCTGGAAACCTTTTTTCGCATTTTCGCATTCGAAGTGGACTCTTATTCGATTTCTGTATTCTTGTAAGATTCTTCAAAATTATCAAGGACTAATTACCGAATCACAAATAAAAAAAAGAAAATGATTCGATACCTTGGAATAGAACTCTGGTGAAAAAAAAAATAAAAAATATTAGATCGCGTAGAGTCGACGAATGAGGCCACTTTATTAAATTAAAAATTTCTAAAAAAAATGGCAAAAAAGAAAGCATTTATTCCCCTTCTAGTTCTTGTATCTATAGTTTTTTTACCCTGGTGGAGCTTTCTAACATTTAATAAAAGTCTGGAATCTTGGGTTACTAATTGGTGGAATACCAAGCAATCCGAAACTCTTTTGAATGATATTCCAGAAAAGAGTCTTCTAGAAAAATTCCTAGAATTAGAGGAGCTCCTACTGTTGGACGAGATGATAAAGGAATATCCGGAGACACGTCTAAAAAAGCTTCGTATAGGAATCGGAATCCATAAAGAAACGATTCAATTGATCAAGCTGCACAATGAAGATTGTATCCATACAATTTTGTCCTTCTCGACCAATATAATCTGTTTCGTTATTCTAAGTGGTTATTCTATTATAGGTAAGAAAGAACTTATTACTCTTAACTCTTGGGTTCAGGAATTCCTATATAACCTAAGCGACACAATAAAAGCATTTTCTATTCTTTTATTAACCGATTTATGTATCGGATTCCACTCACCCCACGGTTGGGAACTAATGATTGGCTATATCTACCAAGATTTTGGATTTTCTCATAACGATCAAATTATATCTGGCCTTGTTTCCACCTTTCCAGTCATTCTAGATACAATTTTGAAATATTGGATTTTCCGTTATTTAAATCGTGTATCCCCATCACTTGTAGTGATTTATCATTCAATGAATGACTGAAAAAAGGTCTACTGATTCAATTAGAATGTTTGGTACTTTGGGCATAAGCATTCCAAACCGTACTGACTCGTTCTACCCATCCAAGGCAGGAAAGTCCTCCAATATTCCAGTAAGATTATTTCAGTAAATAGCAGAATAGTGGATAGGGAACTATACTAGCGACCTACCC